AATAAATTATAGTTTTTGGTGTAGGGCACAGTAAATTTTGATTTTACAGGTAATAATTAATTTTATTAAAACTAATAAAAGTGAGAGAAATCACATGATTTATCCTATCAAGATAACCCTTTTTCAGGCATTTTATTTCTATGAAAATTTTTATTTTTAATTGATATTAATGACAATACATAGCAATATTAAGTACTAATAATATGATAAACCTTATATAAAATAAGGGGCACGAATTATAAATTACATTTTATTTTCTAACGTAAAGTGTGCTGTTCTACAGCATTAATTTAAGACATAGTTACATCTCTATGTGATGTTTAAAACCAAAACTTAAAGGAATCATTGTGGCTTCACATAAATAAGCCTATGTATAGCAAATTTTCCTTCTACGGAAAATATAAGATTTTGATTATAGTTAATTACATTACTATAGATAACACATGGACAGGATATAAAATTTGATTACCTTTTATTTCTTTATGAAGTAAAAAAAATAAAGAAATAAAAGGTAAATATTAAAACAAATTTAAACATAGTTTTAAAGAAAGAGTTTTTAATAGTCTTTATATCTTAAATATTATAGATTGATTAATATAGAAGAAATTTTTTGTTATTTTATAAATATAAAAAAAGTTATTAATTATAAATTTGGCGAAACTTGTGCCAGCCGCCGCGGTTATACAAGTGAGTTAATTTTTCTCAGTTAAGAAAGATAAATTAAGTTTTAGTAGTAGAAATTTATGTAGGTGAAATTAATAAATTTTATTTATGGATATTAATATTGAATCTTTTTAATTTATTAAATAAACTAGGATTAGATACCCTATTATTGTAAGGTATATTTTGTTAGTATATATTAATTATGAAATCAAAAAGTTTTGGCGGTATTTTAAGCTTTTTAGAGGAATTTGCTCTGTAATGGATAAAACCCCTAAATCTTACTTAATTTTGTGAAGTCAGTTTGTATACCACTATAATTAATAATATTGAATAATTAATTATTATAATTTTATTCAAGAAAGAAAATTAAGTCAAGGTGCAACAAAAAATTATGAGTGAAGTGAATTACATTAATTTTTATTATATAATTAATTGAAATATTTTAATTAGGATTTAAAAGTAAAAAGAGAATATAATGCTTTTTTGAAAAAAGCTCTAAAATATGCACATATCGCCCGTCGCTCTCTATTAGGAGATAAGTCGTAACAAAGTAAAAATACTGGAAAGTGTTTTTTGAGATGAAATCATGAATGATGTTTCATTTACAATGAAAATTAGTTTTTTAAACCGTTTCAAGTTTGAGTTCTGTATAAGTAATATAGAAGATTATAGATATAAGTTTTGTAAAAAAATATTAAAAAAAGAATTTATATAGTCTAAGTACTGAGAAGGAATATGTTGAAAAATATGAATAAGTAAAAATTAAATAAGTATTGTTAAGTACCTTTAGCATAAGGGTTTATTAAAAAAAATTATGTATTTATATTTCCCGAAATGATTTTGAGCTATTTTAATATATATGAAATTTGTTTTAGAAAATTAAATAATATTAAAATAGAAATGAAATTTTTCTCATAAATCAGGATATCTGGTTATTAATAAAGGACTTTATGTCTTTCTATAAAAATATAAATTTATGTTAAAATTTATAGAAAAATAAAATAGGGATAAGCTTATTTTATGATTTATATTATTTTTTTGTAGAGAAAGAAGAAGGAATAAAAATTTCTGGCTTTTGTTATAAAAAATTTTTGGTATTTTTGTGTCAATTTAAATTAAGTTAATAATAAATTTAATTATAAATTTAAGAAAAAATGATGAAATTAGTATAAGTAGTGTAAATAATTTTTTATTTAATTAAAATTATTAATGTTAATTTATTATAAAGGAATTCGGCAAAGGATTAATTAAATTGACTGTTTATCAAAAACATTTCATTTTGGTATTATAAAATGTATTGTCTGCTCAATGATTATTAAATTGCTGTGGTATTTTGACTATACGAAGGTATTGAAATAAGGCTTTAAATGGGCGCTAAGAGAATGATAGAACAATTTTACTCTGTCTTTATTATAAAAATAGAATTTAACTTTTTATGTGCAGAGGCGAAAATTATTTTAAGGGACAAGAAGACCCTATGAATTTTATTTTTTTAATAAAAAGTTCTTTTTATTAAAAGATTAGTTGGGGCGATTAATAAAGAGTATAGATCTTTATGTTTTAATTAAATTGGATCCAATATTATTGATTTAATGAATTAAATACTCTAGGGATAACAGCGTTATAATTTTGGATAGCTCATATAGATAAAATTGATTGCGACCTCGATGTTGGATTAGGGTACTTTTTTAATGAAGAAGTTAAATTAAGGAGTTTGTTCAACTTTTAAATCCCTACATGATCTGAGTTCAGACCGGCGTGAGCCAGGTTGGTTTCTATCTTTATAAAAATAAATTTTCAATTAGTACGAAAGGAATATTGAAAAATAATTATTTATTTAAATTTTATCAAAAAAAAACAAGTAAAATTAACTTTGTGTCTAAATTAGAATAAAGATAGAAACCAACCTGGCTCACGCCGGTCTGAACTCAGATCATGTAGGGATTTAAAAGTTGAACAATACCGTTTTTTAATAAATTTTACATTAATAATATGATAAACCTTATATAAAATAAGGGGCACGAATTATAAATTACATTTTATTTTCTAACGTAAAGTGTGCTGTTCTACAGCATTAATTTAAGACATAGTTACATCTCTATGTGATGTTTAAAACCAAAACTTAAAGGAATCATTGTGGCTTCACATAAATAAGCCTATGTATAGCAAATTTTCCTTCTACGGAAAATATAAGATTTTGATTATAGTTAATTACATTACTATAGATAACACATGGACAGGATATAAAATTTGATTACCTTTTATTTCTTTATGAAGTAAAAAAAATAAAGAAATAAAAGGTAAATAGTGTACTATGAATTAACTAATTTAGCAAAACTATAATGTATCAATTTTAGAATTTGAAGATGGTAATACCAATTAGTAAAAGTTTACTTAACTAAAGTGGCAGATATAATGCGAGGAATTTAAGCTTCCTGTATGAGAATTCCTTTAGTAATGGTTTTGTATATTAGTTATATTTTTTTAATTATTTGTGTGTTGGTAAGAGTAGCTTTTTTTACTCTTTTAGAGCGAAAAATTTTAGGTTATGTTCATTTGCGCAAGGGCCCTAATAAGGTAGGAATCATAGGGATTTTTCAGCCTTTTAGAGATGCTTTAAAATTGTTTAGTAAAGAAATAAATTTTATGTTATATATTAATATATTTATATATTTATTTTCTTCTGTATTAGCATTAGTATTAATAATAGTTTTTTGATTTATATATAAGTGAGATTTTGAACAAATAGGTTATGAATTTGGTTTAGTAATTGTATTATGTATCTCAAGTTTGAGAGTATATGTGATTTTATGGGGGGGTTGGTCCTCAAATTCTAAATATTCTTTATTAGGGGCATATCGAGGGGTTGCTCAAGTGATTTCTTATGAGGTAAGATTAGCTATAATTTTAATTAGAATAGTTTTTTTTAGCGAAAGATTTAATATCAATGAGGTTGTTGGTTTTCAAGAGAATTTTTATTTAGTATTTGGTTATTTAAATATTTTTATTGTTTGGATAATTTCTTGTTTTGCTGAAACAAATCGTTCACCATTTGATTTGTCTGAAGGGGAGTCAGAATTGGTTTCAGGATTTAATATTGAGTATGGGTCTTGGAATTTTGCTATTTTGTTTATGGCTGAGTATGGAAATATAATCTTTTTTAGATTGATTAGATCCTATTTATTTATAGGCGGGGAGGGATTTTTATTTATGAAAGCAATGTTAGTAATAATCTTATTTATTTTAATTCGAGGAACTTTGGTGCGGTATCGATATGATAAATTGATGATGATGGCTTGGAAAGTGGTTTTACCTTTTAGAATTATAATGGTTTTAGTTAATTTTTTTTTAAAATTAATTTATAATAGACTAATTTGTTTCAATTTTTGAATTAAGATTATTAGAATTAAGAATTCTTTTTTATATTTTCAAAATATATACTTGTTATAGTTAAATAATCTAAATAAAAGGAATTAAGATAAAAAACATAAAATACATTATAGTAAGAATTTGTCTTATTATGATGAAAGGTATTTCTACAGGACAAGAACCTAAGTAGGTTAATAATAAAAAAATATTAATAAAAATTCAGTATATGAATTTTTTTGAAGGGTAAAAATAGAAAGAAGAAAATTTATTATTTATTGTTAATGGGAGTGTAATGATAATGAAAATAGATAAAAGTAAGGCTATTACTCCCCCTAATTTATTAGGGATAGAGCGTAGAATAGCATAGGCAAATAAAAAATATCATTCTGGTTGAATATGGGGAGGAGTAACTAAAGGGTTTGCTATTATAAAATTTTCTGAATCTGTTAAGGAGTAAGGATAAATTAGGACAATAATAGAGAATATAAATAGGACAAGTAATATTATTACTAAGTCTTTGTAAGTAAAATATGGGTGAAAAGGGATCTTATCGATATTTAAATGAATTCCTAAAGGGTTAGATGACCCTTTTTCATGCAAAAATAAGATATGAATTAGAACTAGTATGGCAATGACGAAAGGTAATAAAAAGTGTAAAGAGAAAAATCGATTTAAAGTTCTATTGTCAACTGAGAATCCCCCTCAAATTCATTGAGTTATAATATCTCCAATGTAAGGGATAGCTGTTAATAGATTGGTAATGACTGTAGCGCCTCAAAATGATATTTGGCCTCAAGGTAAAACATAACCTAGAAAAGCTGTGGCCATTAGGGCTAAGAGAATTATTAAGCCAGAAATTCATGGTTTAAAGAAAAAGAATGAAGAGTAGTAAATTCCTCGACCGATATGAAGATAAATTAGGATAAAAAATAATGATGCGCCATTAGCATGGATAGATCGAATTATTCATCCATTATTTACGTCTCGTATAATATGACTAATTATATTAAATGCTGTAGAAACATCTCTAGAGAAATTTATGGCTAAAAATAATCCTGTTAGGATTTGGATTATTAAACATATTCCTAATAAAGAGCCTATGTTTCATATATATGAGATATTTGAAGGGGTAGGTAAATTAATGATAGGATTAATAATTTTAAATTTATTCATTAGTTTATTTACTTGTATAATTTTATTGGGGCGTTTGAGGAAATGATAATTGTTATTACAACTATTAAAGTTAATAGTAAATAAATTATCATTAATATTAGTCATCTAATAGAGGGGGACATAAATAGGATTTTTATTCTATGTGAAGGTAGGATAATTTGATTATGAAAATTTAGAGTAATAATTAGACTAATCCCTAATAAAAAGTATAATTTTTTATAAAAAATTATCTTTTTATTAGGGATTAGTCTAATTAAATAAAGGAATAAAATTAGTATACCCCCCAAAATTAAAAGAATTAGAATTAAGGTTATTCATATAAATTTTAAAAATTGAAAAGTTAAGATAGAAATAGAAATTGTGGTTGTAATGATAATTAAAAGTATTATTATAGGATGATTAAAAAGAAAAAAAGATATAATTAGTATATTAATAAAAATAAAAATATCAGAAAATAGTATGATATTAGTACATAAATTTTGGAGATTTAAAGAGATTTTTTCTTTTCTGAAGCTATAAGAACGGGTCAATTCTGGTTTACAAAACCAGCATTTTATATTAAATTATTATAACTAGATAATTAATGTTAGAAATTTCATTTATGATATATGTAATTGGAATAATGGTTTTATTAATGAATCGTAATCACATTATAATTATTTTATTAAGATTTGAATATATATATTTAGGAATTTTTATATCAATGATTTTTTTACTGGTGTTTTTCTCTTTAGTCAAAATTATTTTATATTTAATTGTAATTGTGTGTGAGGCTAGATTAGGTCTTAGAATATTAGTTTCCATAAATTTTTTTTATGGAAATGATAAATTAGCATCAATAGTTTTATTAAAATGTTAAAAATTTTGTTTTTAATGGTAACGACTATTTGTTTAGTAATGAAGTTGACAGGGTTAGATTTAATAGTTATGATTATAATAATTTTTTTTTTTTTTTTTTTTAGGTTTTTGAAAGGTTGGGTTGTAAATGATGGGATAATATTAGGGGGAGATTTAATAAGAAGTTGTTTGATAATATTAACTATTTGAATTATTTATTTGATAATATTATCTAGAATTTTTAATGATTTATGAAATAATAAAATATTTATGATATATGTAAGAATGATAATATTTTTTTTATTTATGTGTTTTTTTTCTTTAAATTTATTAAGGTTTTATTTTTTTTTTGAAAGTGTCCTTTTCCCAATTATTATAATTATTTTTAATTGAGGAAATCAACCCGAGCGGTTACAGGCGGGGATTTATATGTTATTGTATACATTATTTGGGTCATACCCATTATTAGTAATTATAATATTAAAGGGGGGATTTTCTTTAAATTATTTGTATATAATAATAATAGATTTTGGTTTAGGATATTGATTTTATTTTATGATTGCTGGATTTTTAGTAAAAGTGCCTATGTTTATATTACATTTATGACTCCCTAAGGCTCATGTAGAGGCTCCTATTTCGGGCTCGATAATTTTGGCTGCGGTTTTATTAAAATTAGGAATCTATGGGTTATATCGATTTAGTGCAATATTTATAAAGGAGATTATGGAGATAGGAAGAATTATTGTTGTGTTGTCAGTGGTTGGGGGTATATTTATTGGTATTATATGTATATTCCAGGTGGATATTAAAGCGATGATTGCTTATTCATCTGTCTGTCATATGGGAGTTGTCTTAGGAGGGGCATTAAGAATAAGATTTTGGAGATCTTATGGGAGATTATTATTAATAGTGGGACACGGCTTATGTTCATCTGGGCTATTTTGTTTGGCAAATTACATATATGAGCGATTTTTTACACGGAGATTAATATTATTAAAAGGATTAGGTAAGATTTTTCCAAACCTTTCATTGTGGTGATTTTTAATAAGAGTAGTTAATATATCTGCCCCATTAAGAATAAATTTATTTGGAGAGATTTTTTTAATTGGGGGATTAATAAAATATAGGTTATGAATAATGGTGCCTTTAGGTATTATTTCTTTTATTAGAGCTGGTTATTCTTTATATTTATATAGGTATACCCAGCATGGTGATGGGTGAGTTTTGTACTCGGTTAAGATAATTGAAATTCGAGAATATATAGTAATATTATTTCATTTTTTCCCTATAATTTTATGAATTATGAAAATAGAATGTTTTTTAAATTGAATTTACTTAATTAGTTTAAATAAAATAATAATTTGTGGAATTATAGATGTGAAATTAACATTAGGTAGTGTTTTTAAGTTGAGGATTTTTTTTGTTAATTAATAGGATTATTTGTTTATTAATTTCTTTATATATTATTTATTTTAATAAGTTTTTTATTATTGAATATATATTATATTCGTTAATAAATATTGAGATTAAATTGTATTTTTTGGTGGATTGAATTAGAATTTTATTTTTATTTGTAGTTTTATTTGTTTCTTCAATGGTTATTATTTATAGAGATAAGTATATAGAGGGGGATCCTAATAAAAATTATTTTTGTGTGATGGTGTTATTATTTGTGTTATCAATGGTATTATTAATTTTATGTCCTAATATTTTAATAATTATTTTGGGGTGGGATGGATTAGGATTAGTTTCTTATTGTTTGGTTATTTATTATCAAAGAAAAGATTCTTATAATTCTGGTATAATTACTGTTATAAGAAATCGTGTAGGGGATGTAGCTATTTTATTGAGATTGGTTTTTTTAATAAATTTTGGTTGTTATGATATATTAATATATAATAGAATTAATATTATTTGTGGTATTATAATTATTATTGCTGGGATAACTAAGAGAGCTCAAATTCCTTTTTCTTCTTGATTGCCTGCAGCAATGGCTGCCCCTACTCCAGTTTCTTCTTTAGTTCATTCATCAACATTAGTGACTGCGGGGATTTATTTGTTAATTCGTTTTAGGTTTTTATTTAAAATTAGGTTATTTTCTGAAATATTATTTTTTTTTTCGAGGCTAACATTATTTATGGCTGGAGTAGGGGCAAATTTAGAAATAGACTTTAAAAAAATTATTGCTTTTTCTACTTTGAGTCAATTAGGGTTAATTATAATAATTTTATCATTAGGTAAGATGGAATTTGCTTTTTTTCATTTATTAATACACGCATTATTTAAGTCTATATTATTTTTATGCGCGGGGTTAATTATTCATAATATAGGAGGGGTACAAGATCTTCGTTATTTAGGAAATTTTTTTTGTTATAGTCCAATGGTTTGTGGGTGTATAGGGTTGGCAAGAATATCTTTATTTGGATTCCCTTTTATAGGGGGATTTTATTCTAAAGATTTATTATTAGAATACGTTTATATAAGAGTAGATAATATAATGTATATATTATTATTAATTGTAAGTATTGGACTAACTGTCATATATTGTATACGAATATTATATTATGTAGTATGGAAGGGGATTATGATAAGGATATATTATAGAGTGGATATAAATAAGATGATAACTATTCCTATTTATTTGTTAAGAATTGTAGTAATTATATTAGGGAATATTTTAAGTTGGTTGATATTTTCATATGAAGAGCTTATTGTTTTATCAAATTTTTCTAAAATATTAAATTTATTTTTAATTGTTTTTGTTATTAAAATTTTTTATCTTGTTTATATCAATAAAATAAAGGGATATAGGATAGGGAGGGTTTACAAATTTTTGAGGAGAATGTGGTTTATATCATTTTTAACAAGGTATATTTTTATGTGTTTTTACAAAAAAATAAGGGCAGTGAGTGAATATGATTGAATATGAGTTGAAGAATTTGGGCCAAGTAGATTATTTAAGGGGATGAGAAGCGGTAGAATAATCAGACAATGATTTCAAAATAATTATTTAAATTCTATTTTATTAATTATTGTAAGATTAATTATAATATTTCTTTTTATTATTTAATTGTTTTCTCATAGTTTATTTTTTAAAATATTACACTGAAAATGTAAAGAAATTTGATTTTTTGAGAAAATATTTTTTTAGATTATTATCATTTTAACAATGAAAATGTTATGTGTTGGTTACACTATAAAAAAGAAAGATTAAATGATAAAATCATTTTAGTTAGATTAGAAGTCTAAATTGTTTAATCTTTAGAGTTATTTAATAGGTAAAAACAATTTATTCATTAACAGTGAATAGCCTCTATTTTGGCTTCTATTAAAAAATAGAAATATTTTCTAGGCTCAGGTCGAAACTGATTGCAATATGATCGCTTTATTTTAGTTTTTAGAAAAGGGGGAGTCCAATTTCTAAATGCAAATTAGATTTTATTAATTTAAATACTTTTCTTTATTTTATTCATTCTAATATACCTTTATTTCACTCATAAATTAAACCTAAAAAAATAATTAGTATAATAAAGAGAATTGTAAGAGGATATATAATTCTGTTGTTTGTAATGAAAGGAAAGGGAAGAATAAGAATGATTTCAATATCAAAGATTAAGAAAATAACAGCGATTATAAAAAATTTTAGAGAAAATGAGACTCGGGAAATTGAGAAGGGGTCAAATCCACATTCAAAAGGAGAGAGTTTTTCTTTATCTATAAATTTATTTTTAGTTAATAGAAAGGATAAAATTATGATAATTAAAGGGATAATAAGAATTGTAATTATTTTAATTACTACATCAAATTTGACTTTATAATTGGAAATTATATGTACCTTATTAATACTAATGTAGTAGTAAATTCATCAATATATAAATGTAAATAGGAATAATCATACGACGTCTACAAAATGTCAATATCATGCTGCAGCTTCAAATCCAAAGTGGTGGGTAGAAGAGAGATGATTTTTATTTATACGGATTAAAGTTACTAGTAAAAATGTAGTTCCAATAATTACATGAAGGCCGTGAAACCCAGTTGTTACAAAAAATGTAGTTCCAAAAATTCTATCACTAATAGAAAATTGAGCTTGTATGTATTCTCATCCTTGTAGTAAGGTGAATAGAAAGCCTAATAGAATAGTAATTAGAAGGGAGTTATAAGCTTCATTATAATTATTATTTAGTAATCTATGATGGGATCAGGAAACTGAAATCCCTGAAGAGATTAAAATAGTTGTGTTAAGAAGGGGGATTTCAAAGGGATTGAATGGGATAATATTTTGAGGAGGTCAAATTCTTCCTAGTTCAATATTAGGTGATAATATGCTGTGAAAAAATGCCCAAAAGAATGAAACAAAGAAAAAGATTTCTGAGACGATAAATAAGATTATACCAAATTTTAAGCCTCAGATTACGTTAGAAGTGTGGTTTCCTTGAAAAGAGGCTTCACGGGAAATATCCCGTCATCATTGAAATATAGTTAGGATTACTAATGTTGTTGCAAATAGAGTTATTAATGAGAATTTGTAATGTAATATTTGAATTATTCTAATTATTAAAGTTATTGTGGAGATTGCTCTTGTAAGAGGTCAAGGTCTTTTATCAACTATATGAAATGGGTGAAATATCATTAGTTTAAATTTCATTTGTGTATAATGATACTAGTGTGATAAATACATATCTTTGAATAATTGCTACAGCTGATTCTAAAAATATTAGGGTTATAATAATAGGTATTGTAATGATAAATATATTATTATGGTTGTAAGGGATTGAAGTTAGAAGATGAATTAATAAGTGGCCTCTAATTATATTAGCGGATAATCGAACTGATAGTGTAATAGGTCGGATAAGATTACTAATTGTTTCGATTAAAACTATGAAAATAGTGAGAATGTTAGGGGATCCTATTGGGACTAAATGAATTATTATTTTATTAAAGTGGTTGATTCACCCATATAGTATTAAGGTGATTCAAATTGGGAAAGCAAAAGCTATTGAGAATATGATATGTCTTGAGGGGGTAAAGACATAAGGTACTAAACCTATTAGATTAGATATTATAATGACGATAAATAATGATATAAAAAATATTATAAATTTATGATTTTTTTTTGAGAGGTTAGCGGATATTTCTGAGGTGATAAAAAATGAGAGTATTTTTCAGAGGATTTGAATTCGTGAGGGAATAACTCAAAAATGAGTGGGGACTATAACAATACTAAATAAAGCAAGTCAATTTAAGCTAAAGAAAGTGGAAGTAGTAGGATCAAAAATTGAAAATAAATTTATTATCATTTTATTAATATAGAAGTCTTTGATTTTTTAAAAAAATTTACTTTTATAGAAGTTATAGGAGAAAAAAAAAGTAAGGTGGAAGTAAAGATTAATAATGTAAAGAATAATAAGGTTATAAGTATTCAGTTTATAGGAAATAGTTGTGGAATTAATGAACACATCAGTGTAATTTTAGAATGACATTCTAATGTTATTTTTTAACTAGTTCATTTCATTGAAAGTATTACACTATAAATTGGTTTAAGAGACCATTGCTTAAATATTTCAGCCATTCAATGAAAAATTTTTTAATCATTTAATAAAATTATTGATTGAAGTCACTTCTAATATGATTGGTATAAAACTATGATTTGCTCCACAAATTTCAGAGCATTGTCCAAAAAATAAACCAGGGCGATTAGAAAGAGATGATAGTTGATTTAAACGTCCGGGTACTGCATCTATTTTAAGGCCTTGTGAGGGGATTGTTCATGAGTGAATTACGTCTGCGGATGTAATTAAATATTTAATATTTAAATTAAAAGGAATTACTACACGATTGTCGACTTCAATTAGTCGAAATCTATTTCTATTTATTTCAGAGGAAGGAATTATAAAGGAATCAAATTCTACATTAAAATCTGAGTATTCGTAGGACCAATATCATTGATGTCCAATAACTTTAATAGTAATAGATGTGGAAAATGATTCGTCTATTAAATATAATAATCGTAGTGAAGGAAAAGCGATAAAAATTAAAGTGATTGCAGGGATAATAGTCCAAATGGTTTCAATTTCTTGACCTTCTATCAAGAACCGAGAGGTGAAAGAATTTAATAAAATATTGGTAATTATGTAAAAAGTTACGATTGTAATTATAATAATGATTAATATTGAATGATCATGAAAAAAAATTATTTGTTCTATGATTGGGGAATTTCTATCAGAAAATATAATGTTTGATCATGTTATCATTAGTAATTTTTGATTAAAATGTTATTTTGATTAAATGTATGTTCTGAAGGGGGGAAGTTTACTTGTCATTCTTGGGATGAGGTTGGAAATTGGGAGGTTATAACGATTCGCTTGGAAATTAAGCCTTCCCATAGAATAATAATAAAGAAAATTACACTAATTGCTGAGATTATTCTTCCTAGTGAAGAAACTATATTTCATTTAGAAAAAAAATCTGGGTAGTCAGAGTAACGACGGGGTATTCCTCTTAGGCCTAAGAAATGTTGGGGGAAAAAAGTCATGTTAACCCCAATAAATATTGAATAAAATTGGATTTTTAGTCATAAGGAATTTATGTTTAGGCCAAAAAAAAGAGGGAATCAATGAGTAATTGAGCCTATAATTGCAAAGACAGCTCCTATTGATAATACATAGTGAAAATGGGCCACTACATAATAAGTATCATGTAAAACGATATCTAAAGAGGAATTAGATAAAATAATTCCTGTCAATCCTCCAAGAGTAAAAAGAAATAAAAATCCTAGAGTTCATAAGATAGATGCATTAAATTCAATATTAGATCCATGTAGGGTAGCTAGTCATCTAAAAATTTTAATCCCTGTGGGCACTGCGATGATTATTGTAGCTGCTGTGAAATAAGCTCGTGTATCTACATCTATTCCTACTGTAAATATATGATGAGCTCAAACAATAAATCCTAAGAATCCAATAGCTAATATAGCATAAATTATTCCTAGATTTCCGAAAGGTTCTTTCTTTCCTGTCTGGAAACAGATAATATGGGAGATTATTCCAAATCCTGGTAAAATTAAAATATAGACTTCGGGGTGCCCAAAGAATCAAAATAGGTGTTGGTAGAGAATTGGGTCTCCTCCACCTCTAGGGTCAAAGAAAGATGTATTAAAATTACGGTCAGTTAAGAGTATTGTGATAGCTCCTGCTAGTACAGGGAGAGAAAGAAGTAATAAGATTGCAGTAATTAATACTGATCATACAAATAAAGGTATTCGTTCGAGAGTTATTGCTTCTGATCGTATGTTGATAATTGTTGTGATAAAATTAATAGCCCCTAAAATTGAGGAGATTCCAGCCAAATGAAGAGAGAAAATAGCCATATCAACTGAGGCTCCTGAATGTGAAATATTTGCTGATAGAGGGGGATAAACAGTTCAACCTGTTCCTGCTCCCCTCTCTACTAAGGATGAGTTAAGAAGTAGAAAAATTGAGGGAGGAAGTAACCAAAATCTTAAATTATTTATTCGAGGAAATGCTATATCTGGGGCCCCGAGTATTAATGGGACTAATCAATTACCAAATCCCCCAATTATTACAGGTATTACTATAAAAAAAATTATGATAAAGGCATGGGCAGTAACGATAACATTATAGATTTGGTCATTACCAATTAATGAGCCTGGTTGACCTAATTCAGTACGAATAAGAATTCTTATTGATATTCCAATTATAGTGGATCATCTACCAAAGATTAAATATATTGTTCCAATGTCTTTATGGTTTGTAGAGTAAAATCATCGCGGTAAAATGGCCGATAAAGGTGATAAATTGTAAATTTATTCATGAAATTATTTCTTTTACTATTTTAAATCTTATATTTTAAGAAAAAAATATTAAATTGCAAGTTTAAAGATGATTTAGTTTCTAAGATTTAAATATTATATTTATTGTATACTTTGAAGGCATAAAGTTTTTTTAACTTAAAATCTTATAGTAGTTTTACTCAAGGTAAGAGTATGATGAATATAGTTATGTTAATTAAAAAAAAAGTGGTGGAGTTAATTGAAAATACATTATAATTTTTTACTATAGCATTATAAGACAAAACTAGGGGGAATAAAATTCGTGAGTAAAAATATAAGTTTCCTAAAGAGGAAAGGATTAAGATTACTAGAATAAAAGGTATTTTATTAATAATTAGAATAATTGATAATAGTTTTATAAAAAATCCTATAAAAGGAGGGAGACCCCCTAAAGATATAAATGTTGAAAATAATTGAAATTTATTTATTGGGAGCAAATTTTTTGTATAAAAATTATTGATTGTATTAATAAAATTTATTTTTAAAAAAATAATAATTTTTAATAAAATAAAAAAATATATTATGAAGTAAATGATTCAGTAAAATTGATTGATTATAATTAAAGTTATTATTCAGGCTAAATGTGAAATGGATGAAAAAGCTAAAATTTTTCGTAAAGAAATTTGGTTAAACCCTCCAAGAGTCCCAAGAGTTGCTGATAATACAATAAATAAAATGATTTTATTATTATTAAAGACCGAGAGAATTTGTAAGGGGATAATTTTTTGAATAGTTGATAGTAAGAAGAAAGATTTATAAGAAATATTTTCTCTAATTTGAGGGAATCATATGTGAAAAGGGGCTGCGGCTAGTTTAATTAAGATAGATAAAATAATGATATTATAAAATAAAGTAATTTTTAAGGAAAAAAAGAGAATTGAAGAAAAAAGGAATATAGAGGAAGCTAAAGATTGAATAATAAAATAGTTAATTATTCTATTACATGAAAGAAAATTTTTAGAATTTATTAAAGGGATAAATATTATTATATTAATTTCTATTCTAAGTCAAAACGAAAATCATGAGCTGGAGGATATTCTTATTAGAATAGATAATCCTAGTATTCATAAAAAAATGAAGTTTATAATATTGATTAATAAAGGAAAATTATCATTTTTGGGGTATGAACCCACTAGCTTATGTTCTTAGCTTACTTTAT